TAATATATCCAAATCTATTCCTTCCTGATTGAAGAAAGGAATTCCTATGACTCCAACGAACAACGTAAATAAAACTAATACAAGCATCGGAAATAACATAGTATTGTCTGACTCATGGGGATATGAGAAAGTGCTTTTAGTGCCAAAACGAGTAATACTAATAAAAGGCTGCACCGTGCTTCTTACATTTTCATTACTATTTTCATTACTATTAATTCGATATGTGTTTAAAAAATAAGTTTTTTCATTGTTTTTCGTCGTTAATAAATATAATAAACGCAAATTTTTTTTAATAATTTCGGGTCCTTCTTTATCTTTACCCCATAGAGACATTGAATAGAACGAACTGCTTTTTTTGCCACTGTAAGTTTGAAAATAAACGTTTAAATGTCCTTCAAAAGCAAGTAAATAAATCCGAAACATATAAAATGCAGTTAATCCTGCTGTGGACCAAGCTATTATTGCAAAAATAGGTGAATACAACCAACTATCATTAAGAATTTCATCTTTGGACCAAAAACAAGCAAGGGGTGGAATACCAGAAAGAGAAAGTGTACCCAATAAAAAAGCAGTTTTTGTAATTGGTACATGTTTTCTTAAACCGCCCATAAGAACCATATTCTGACTTTTATCTGGAGAATATCCAACAATAGCTTCCATCGCATGAATAATTGATCCAGATCCTAAGAACAACAATGCCTTCGAATAAGCATGAGTAATCAAATGAAATAAAGCAGCTCGATAAGACCCCATACCTAGAGCTAACATCATATAACCCAATTGAGACATTGTAGAATAAGCTAAGCTTTTCTTAATATCTTTTTGAGCAAGAGCTAAAGTGGCTCCTAAAAATAATGTTATTATACCTATCAAAGCTATTAGATTTAGAATGTAAGGTATAACTATGAAAAGAGGAAGAAGCCGAGCTACAAGAAAAATTCCTGCTGCTACCATAGTAGCGGCATGTATAAGAGCCGAAATGGGGGTAGGCCCTTCCATGGCATCAGGTAACCATACATGAAGGGGAAATTGGGCGGATTTAGCAACAGCGCCGGCAAATAATAGGGAGGCGCATAAAGTAACAAATAAAAAATTAACTTCATTATTATAAACCAAGTTATTGAATATTTCAAACAAATCCCGAAATTCGAAAGTACCTGTTATCCAATAAAAACCCAAAATTCCTAATAATAAACCAAAATCCCCGACACGATTAGTTACAAACGCTTTTTGACAAGCATTCGCGGCACTGGGTCGTGTGAACCAAAAACCTATTAATAGATAAGAACACACTCCAACTAATTCCCAAAAAATATAAATTTGTATCAAATTAGAACTAGTAACTAATCCCAACATTGAAGTATTGGAAAAACTCATATAAGCAAAAAATCTCAAATATCCCCGATCATGAGACATATAATTGTCACTATAAATAAGAACCATAATTCCAACAGTAGTGATTAATATCGACATAATAGAAGTAAGTGGATCAACCAAGCAGCCAAATTCTAAAGAAAAATCATTATTGATGGTCCAAGACCATACATATTGATAGACAGAATTATTATTTATTTGCTGAATAGAAAAAAGGGCTGAAAAAACCATAACTATACTTAATAATAAAACACTAGGAAAAGCCCACATACGGCGAAGATTTTTTGTTGCCGTTGGAAAAAGTAGAAGTCCTGTTCCAATTAAGATAGGAACTGGAAGTGGAATGAAAGGTATAATCCATGAATATTGATATGTATATTCCATAAAAAAAAAAAAAAAAAAAAATTTATCTTAATTAATTGTTTCTGAGTCACCGGTTCTTATTTCTTTTCTTTTGAAAGGGGTCGGTTAATAAAAAAAAAATTAAGATATATAAAATAAAACTTAAATAGAATTTTCTAGCCTTAATTATTCTGAATCTTTCCAAACTACTTCAAATATTTAAAATCAAGAGGTTATAATTGGTCAAATGATATAAATAAGTCACTAGTGAAAAATAAATACGTATTTAATTTTATTAATACTGAATTGTTAATATTAAATTCAAATTTTTAAATAAAATTTTATGAAGATCAAAAATGAAAATTCTAATTTTCATTTTAATTATTACGTATTACAATAATTTTTTTATATCTATAGAACAAGGATAAATAATTATACCAAAAACAGTATTTGATATGAATCATAAAGCCCATAACTAAAACTATTTATTGTAATTCGGTTATTTAGAATCATTAACCAATTTGTTTTGTAACTAATTCTTTGTCTTCCATTACAATAAAAGCTATTTGTAGGAAATGCTATGATATCCAACACTTTAATTTTACGGAAAAAAAAAGGGGGGGCAAATAAAATGCCTTTAAATTTTGTATTTTGTATCCTTTAACAGATTAACTACTAGTCTCATTTGATAATTCAAATTTTGTGGACTCTTTCTTCGAGCTTGAACAATTAAATTAATATTAAATTAATTAATATAATAGAAAAAATTATTAAAGTTTTTTTATTTTTTAATTAAGCGGGAGAAGGGTTGGTTTATTAAACTTTTCGATTTTTTTATTACATGTATAAATGTAACACGACGAAAATAGAAAGAAAACGGACAATCTTTCTTTTTTTTTTTTTTTTTGTATTATTTTTTTTTTTTTTATCAACTTCAATCTATTTGGCATAGTGTACCTTATCATTCTTATTAATATTTTATGTGATTTTTAACCCCCCCCCCTTTTTTTTGGAGTCTAATTTAGAGAAAAAATAGATAGAGAATAGTAAAGAACAATTGATTTTGAACAATAGATGTCTTTCACATCCAACCGAAAAACCTATTATAACTTTTTAATGGCAGTTCCAAAAAAGCGCACCTCTATTTCAAAAAAACGTATTCGTAAAAATATTTGGAAAAGGAAGGGATATAGGGCAGCATTGAAAGCTTTTTCGTTAGCGAAATCTCTTTCTACCGGGAGTTCAAAAAGTTTTTTTTGTGTAACAAATAAATAATCTGAATCGTTCTAATAACTAATAAAGTGATATAATTTTGTTTATAGTTTATTTATAAGATTTATAAGTTATAAAAATGATAAATAACATTTATCAATTATAATTAATATTAACATCATAATAGTATAGTAAAAGAATAAATATTAATAGTAAAAGAATAAATATTAATATATAAGATAAATTACAATAGAAACAATATACATTAAAAAAAAATAAATAAAAAAGAATTAGTCTCATAATGTTTTAATTTAAAACGAATATAAAATTGAATTTGTTTTACTTTAATTTGAAGCCAAATGTTTCTTTCGTTTCTGATATAGATAAGAATTCTGTTGTCTACTGAATTCTAAAAATGAATGGTACTTTTTTGTTTGAAAAAAGGGTAAACGCAAGCGCAAGGTTTCGCCTTTCATTTTAGTATGTTTTATCATTTTCCGGATGGGGATTATCACTTTCCCCATCGCCCTTACTCAATAATAAAAAGAATTTTTTTTTTAGTTATATTTTTGATTTTATATTATAAAGAAGAGGTCGTTGAAACTAATTGATTAAGTTTAAAATGTTTTTTATAATCTTTTAAACCATTATTTTGGGTTTTAGAAATTATTATCACTATATAAATTCCTTAAACCCAATTAAATTAATAAAAGCCCCGTTTCCATTTTTAGGTAGTTATATGATTTAGGTAGTTATATGACGAATGCGCCAATTTTGAGTGATCTATTTTAGATCCTATGTTTCGATTGGAAGATCGATCAAGATATAATATATATATATTAATTAAAAAATTTAGAAAATATTTTGAAGTACGGTACAATTTCTATACGAAATTTTTTTATATGATTGATACGACCATCCCAAATACCTAACTTAATGGGTTTGCTAAATCTTAACGCAAATTCTCTACACAACAAAAAATCCTAACGCAACCTAACTATGCAAATATTTACATAAATCTTTTGAGTGTATCGCTGAAATTGTGTTATATAAAAATTCTATTTTTTTATTAATCGATAAAATGAATTTTTTATTTTAGATTAATAAAATAAATGATAAAAGAAATTAATCATTAAAAAATGCAAACGAGGCAGAACATTTTTTTTACTTATATCCAGGGATTGAAGTAAAAATTATCTAGTTACAACTGTTACATTTTAGTTTTAGGAGAGCATAAAGTAATAGCCTACGAAAAAATACATTGTTAGTTCAGTTAAATAAAATTGACATCCTAAAATACTAAATAACTAAATAAAAAGATAATAATAAGAAAAATCAATATTATTAACAAGAAAAATCAATATTATTAACGTTAACGAAAACGTTTTAATCCCTAATTTTTAAAAAAGTTTTTATTCATCAATTTGAATGGTTTCCTAAAAAAAAATATTGGATTGAATTAACTCCTTCAAGCTCGACGATTGAATAAAAATAGGTTATTATGATTTCGAATAAGCCGCTATGGTGAAATCGGTAGACACGCTGCTCTTAGGAAGCAGTGCTAGAGCATCTCGGTTCGAGTCCGAGTGGCGGCATGGCATCTTCTAAAAGAGTAAGTCCTATAATGAATTCAATTCCCGATTTCAATTCCTATAATTGAGGGACGCCCTTATTAATTTAATAATTTTTATGATATTTTCAACTTTAGAGCATATATTAACTCATATATCCTTTTCGATCGTTTCAATTGTAATTACAATTCATTTGATAATTTTATTAGTCGATGAAATCGTAGGACTAGATGATTCGTCAGAAAAGGGGATGATAGCTACTTTTTTCTGCATAACAGGATTATTAGTTACTCGTTGGATGTATTTGAGGCATTTACCATTAAGTGATTTATATGAATCATTAATTTTTCTTTCGTGGAGTTTTTCCATTATTCATATTATTCCGTATTTTAAAAAACATAAAAACCATTTAAGCGCAATAACCGCGCCAAGTGCTATTTTTACTCAAGGTTTTGCTACTTCGGGTCTTTTAACTGAAATGCATCAATCCGCGATATTAGTACCCGCTCTCCAATCCCATTGGTTAATGATGCACGTAAGTATGATGGTATTGAGCTATGCAGCTCTTTTGTGTGGATCATTATTATCACTAGCTCTTCTAGTCATTACATTTCGAAAATTCATAAGGATTTTTAGTAAAAGCAATAATTTAGAAAATGAGTCAGTTTACTTTAGTGAGATTCAATACGTGAACGAAAGAAACAATGTCTTACGAAACACTTCTTTTATTTCGTCTCAAAATTATTACAGGTATCAATTGATTCAACAATTGGATCGTTGGAGTTATCGTATTATTAGTCTAGGGTTTATCCTTTTAACCGTAGGTATTCTTTCGGGAGCAGTATGGGCTAATGAAGCATGGGGATCATATTGGAATTGGGATCCAAAGGAGACTTGGGCATTTATTACTTGGACCATATTCGCTATTTATTTACATATTAGAACAAATAAAAATTTTGAAAGTGTAAATTCTGCAATTGTGGCTTCAATGGGCTTTCTTATAATTTGGATATGCTATTTTGGGGTTAATCTATTAGGAATAGGGTTGCATAGTTATGGTTCATTTACATTAACATCTAATTGAATAAAAGACTTGACGAATATAAACATAGGACGGCATACAGGTATATATACGAAAACTTCATGTAAACAATCAAGAACCATTTGAATCATTTCCATTACTTGATTCAAATGGTTCTCACAAATTCAAAAGATATCTAGTTATAATAGAATTCCAATTTTTTTATTTTACTTAAAAGAATATAAAAGACTCATTTTTTTATTGTACAATCAACCATTTTTAAAATCATGGGATTTCAGTTTCATTTTTTGGTTTACTCACAAAAACTATCGAAAAAAATAATTGGATATAATAGCTTCGACCTTGTCAACTGATAATGATAAAACGAAATCGGGATAAACACCAATACCTATTACAGGTAAAAGGATAGAGATCGAAACAAATAATTCTCGCGGTCCAGAATCAAAAAAATAAGAGTTTGGGGCATTAAAAAGCTTGTATCCATAGAACATCTGGCGTAACATAGATAATGAATAAATAGGAGTTAATATCATTCCAATTGCCATTACAAAAGTAATTAATATTTTTGTCATTAAAAGATATTTTTGACTAGTAAGTATTCCAAAAAAAACTAACAATTCGGCAACAAAACCGCTCATGCCCGGTAATGCAAGAGAAGCCATTGATAAGATACTGAAAGTCGTGAATATTTTTGGAATTGCGATAGCCATTCCGCCCATTTCGTCGAGATAAACAAGACGTATTCTATCATAACTCGTTCCGGCCAAGAAAAAAAGCGCAGCGCCAATAAATCCGTGAGAGATTATTTGTAAAATGGCTCCGTTGAGTCCTGTATCGCTTATAGAACCAATTCCTATAATTATGAAACCCATATGAGATACAGAAGAGTAGGCTATTCTTTTTTTTAAATTACGCTGACCGAGAGATGTTGAAGCTGCATAGATTATTTGAATTGTGCCTACTATAATCAACCAGGGAGAGAATATAGAATGGGCGTGGGGTAATAATTCCATATTGATCCGAACCAATCCATATGCTCCCATTTTTAATAAGATTCCGGCTAAAAGCATACAAGTACTGTAATGTGCCTCTCCATGGGTGTCTGGTAACCATGTATGTAAGGGTATGATCGGTGATTTGACAGCAAAAGCAATAAGAAATCCAATATAGAATATTATTTCCAGTGCTACAGGATACGATTGATTAGCTGATGTTTCAAAATTTAATGTTGGTTCATTGGAACCATATAAACCAATACCCAAAACTCCCATTAATAAAAAAACGGAACTTCCTGCAGTGTACAAAATAAATTTTGTAGCTGAATACAAACGTTTCTTTCCCCCCCACATGGATAGAAGTAGATAAACTGGAATTAATTCTAACTCCCACATGATGAAAAAAAGTAAAAGGTCTCGAGAAGAAAATGGTCCTATTTGACCGCTATACATTGCTAACATCAGAAAATGGAATAGTCGGGAATCTCGAGTAATCGGCCGAGCCGCTAAAGTAGCTAAAGTTGTGATAAATCCTGTCAGTAAAATGGGTCCGATAGAAATTCCATCTATTCCCAATCTCCAGTAAAAATCAAAAAAATCGATCCATTTATAATCCTCTGTCAGTTGCATTAATGGATCATCCAATTGGAAACGATAACCGAATGCATAGGTTGTTAGAAGGAGTTCTATTATGCATATACCTATAGTATACCACCGAATTATCTTATTTCCTCTATGAGGGAGAAAGAAAATTAAGGAACCCGCGAATATTGGCAAAACTACAACTAGCGTTAACCAAGGAAAATTATTCATGGTAAAAACAAGATAAACTTGGACCAGAAAAACCCGTGCTCAAAATAAATAGTTTTTGAGCGCGGGTTTTTGTCGGTAAAGGTAAAAAAATCAAATGTATTCAAGTAGGGTTTTCTGGAACGTATTAATAAGCCAGACCCATACTTCGAGTTGTTTCATGCCATAAATAAACTCGAACACTCAAGAAATCTGTCGGACAGGCGGATTCACATCTCTTACAACCGACACAGTCCTCTGTTCTTGGAGCAGAAGCAATTTGCTTAGCTTTACACCCGTCCCAAGGTATCATTTCTAATACATCCGTTGGGCAGGCGCGCACGCATTGAGTACACCCTATACACGTATCATAAATCTTTACTGAATGTGACATTTGGATCTATAAATTTTTGAATGTCAGAAAGTTTCGATCTAGTAAACTTGTAAATGAATCATATATTTAGACACCAGATGAATCAATAATTTATCATAATTTTTCTAATCAATCTACTTCTGGATTGACTCATGCGATAGAGCCAAGATACTTTAATTTCTTACATTTTTGAAAACATGTATTATTACGGAATGTATGGTCATGGTAATTCTAATTTATGAATATTAGAATTTATATGATTAATACTACTTATTCAACAAATTCGATTGATTGATACGAGTTGATTTTCTGTTACGATAAATTGATGAAACAATAGCCGGGCCAATAGCTGCTTCAGCGGCTGCAATAGCTATAACAAAAATTGAGAAAATATTTCCTTTTAATTGGCGACTATCAAAAAAATCAGAAAATGTTACGAAATTCATATTAACCGCATTCAGTATAAGTTCAAGACACATAAGGGCTCTAACCATATTCCGGCTCGTGATCAATCCATAGATACCGATAGAAAATAAGTAGGCACTCAAAACAAGTACATGTTCGAGCATCATTGACCAACTCCTTATCAATTTCGATTCATTTCAATATGAACTGAACAACAATTCAACAGATTCAATTGACTAGAATAAAAAAAAGTACGGAACAAAGGCAGATTTTCTATTGTTAATAGAATAGATTGAATAATTTCTATTTTAGACATAAACAATCTTTAATTAAAGGGAAATAAATGGAATGTAATAAAACCGAACAGAGTTTAACGTGCATTGCTAATTCTATAAATTTTTTACTGTCGCGCCACGGCAATTGCACCTATCAAAGCGGCTAAAAGAATTATCGAAACGAATTCAAATGGAAGAAAAAAATCTGTTGATAAATGAATTCCAATTTGTTGACTATTACTTATCAAATCTTGCTCTATAATCTGGTTTGATCTTGTAGTCCAAATAATTCCGTACCATGACGTATCCGTAATAATAATCATGAGTAAAACAAAAATACTTGTACAAACTGGCAAAGTAACCACATCCCCAATGGTCCAAAGATTCAAATCTTTGTAATATTCTGAACCATTCATGAACATCACAGCAAATACGATTAAAACATTTATAGCTCCCACGTAAATAAGGAGTTGTGCAGCAGCTACAAAATAAGAGTTTAATAGAATATAGAATAAGGATATACAAACAAGAACCAGTCCCAATGAAAAGGCAGAATAAATGGGGTTGGTAAATAATACCACCCCCATACCTCCTAGTATAAGAACCGATCCCAGAAAGACTAAAAGAAAATCATGTATTGGTCCGGGCAAATCCATTATATGTAAAATAAGAGATAAATAAATAGAAATGTTTTTCATGACCTTATTGAGACCCGACCATAAATTTTTTTTTTATGATTTTTGAGCAATTCCTAATTTAATCCTAAGTAAATAAATACTAAGGGATATGAATAAATGTGAGTACTATTATTGGACTAATTTCATTCTTTATCTGAAAGAGTCGTTCTAATTCTAAACGATATATTTTAAAACAATTATGGATATATTAATTAATGGATTTTCAATCCAAATTAAGACGCGTTTCTTACCAACCAATCAATAGTTGGTATTTGTAGTTATTGACCAAACAACACGAAAGAAACCTAAATTCCTTCTATATTAGTTATTAGTAAAGTAATTATAAATTATTCGTTAATAAGAGATTTACTTATTTATTTGAGGCGAATTCAAAATTGTTCGAATTGTATAATCGTCAATTACTGACATTGGTAAACGACCCAAAGCAATTTGATTATAATTCAATTCGTGACGATCATAAGTAGAAAGTTCATATTCTTCAGTCATTGATAAACAATTCGTTGGACAATACTCAACGCAATTACCACAAAATATACAGACTCCGAAATCAATACTGTAATTAAGCAGCCGTTTCTTGCGAATATCAGTTTCCAATTTCCAATCAACAACGGGTAGATCTATAGGACATACACGAACGCATACTTCACAAGCAATACATTTATCAAATTCAAAATGGATTCGACCGCGGAAACGCTCCGCGGTGATTGATTTTTCATAAGGATATTGAATAGTTACGGGTAAACGATTTGCGTGGGATAAAGTAATCATGAAACTTTGACCAATGTACCTTGCAGCTCGTACTGTTTGTTGACCATAATTCATGAACCCAGTTACCATAGAGAACATATCGTTAATATATATATGAATAGTTTTATGTTTGTTTATTTCTCTTGTTTGAGACACGTTGTGAATATAGAATGTTACTTTACAGTGAAAAGAGTTGGAAAGAAGTTGTTAATAATAGATTACCGAGAGAAATAGGTAAAAGAAATTTCCATCCAAGATTCAATAGTTGGTCCATTCTTAGCCTCGGTAAAGTCCATCTTGTTGTGATAGGAATGAACAAGAACAAATAAGTTTTAGCTAATGTAATAAAGATACCAATTATCGCTCCAAAAACTCCACATGTTTTATTTATTTCAAAAAGCTCAGAAACATATATGTCCGGAATAGATATATTCCAACCTCCCAAGTAAAGAACTGTTACAAATAATGAAGAAACCAATAGGTTTAGATAGGAAGCAACATAAAATAACCCAAATTTTATACCTGAGTATTCGGTTTGATAACCTGCTACTAACTCTTCTTCTGCTTCTGGTAAATCAAAAGGTAATCTCTCACATTCTGCTAGGGAAGAAATAATAAAAATGATAAACCCTATAGGCTGACGCCACAAATTCCATCCCCAAAAACCATATTTTGATTGCGCCTCAACAATATCAATTGTACTTGAACTGTTAGATAATTATAGTCGGTGATACCATCACTGTTACCATCGCTATTACAGAACCGTACATGAGATTTTCACCTCATACGGCTCCTTGAAGGCCAGAAATAAATATAGGGACCGCGTCAGTATTCTTTTTTGAATCTTGATATGTTTGTAGGATGGATAACTATCGGCCGGTCCCAAATTAGACCAATTGAATTCTGTCTGTTATAATTATTTTAATTCAAAATTAAATAAAAAAAGTACTTCTGAATTGATCTCATCCTTTCTTTAATTTAATAATTTCAATAATAATTTCAATTCTTCTTTGTTCAGTAATAACTTAACTGTTCAATAAAATACTTCTTGTAAAAATATCAATAACCCGTTGGTTTCACGTACGAAAAAAAAAAAATTCTATATTAATTAATGAATTATGACACAAATTATATATCTATTAATATGTATATGGGAAAGAATAAAAGTAACAAAGAATAAAGAATAAAAGTAACAAAGAATAAATAAAGTATATCTTTTCTTTTTTTTTTTTCGTTCCTATTCTTCTTTCTATTTCTGAGAAAAAGAGGGCTTTCAAAATAAAGTAAAGGATTATTTCGTTTCGAATAGTTATTTATTAAATCGGTGGATAGGAGTATACTCTGGATTGGAATCGTGTCATGGGGAGTACTGCCTGATCATTTCTACCAACTTAAAGCCCCAATTAGTATTCTTTGTTTGTATATTATGTAAAAATGTCCTTTTGGAAAATTTACATAATCTCCATTACTAATCCTTTACATATGTTCGTGTTTCTAACCATCCACTCGTTTTTGCTCAATCCCCCGTTATGCTAATACATAAAAATGATAGTGAAAACTCAATACGGTTGATCTTTTGAACCCGCTTCAAGTCAGGATGACTAATCAACCAATCTTGGGGGAAACGGTCTCTTCTGTTTATGTTTATTTCCGCTTAACTCTCTAACTCTTATACATAGAAAATGAGAATCAATCTTTTTACTGCGAATTTATATATAAGCTGTTTTCTTTCACTCATATAACTATTTGATTTAGTTCATCAACCCGAATAATGAATAAAAAAAAATTAAGATATCTACTCAATCCATTCCAACCCTTTCCTTGAAAGGAAGGAATAGAGAAAAGTTTCTGTCTATGTATCAACGAATCGCACGTAGAGATATTGATAACACACATAAAGTTAATGGTATTTCATAACTAATCGATTGAGCAGCAGCTCGTAGACCGCCTAAAAAGGAATATTTATTATTTGACCCGTATCCCGACATAAGAAGTCCAATTGGAGCAATACTGGAAATGGCAATCCATAAAAAAACACCGATATTGAGATCCGCTAAAACAAGGTGATATCCAAAAGGAACTACTGAATAGCTTACTAAAATTGATATGACTGCTATGGATGGCCCGATACTGAATAAACGAGTATCCCCCCTAGATGGAAAAAGATTTTCTTTGAAAAGTAGTTTTGTCCCATCTGCTAGAGCTTGAAGAACTCCCAAAGGGCCGGCGTATTCAGGTCCAATACGTTGTTGTATCCCTGCCGATATTTCTCTTTCTAACCATACAATTACCAGTACGCCTATTGTGATTCCCACTACAAGAGTCAAAATAGGAACAAGAACCCATAGAATTCCATAAACCTCTTTAAAAAATTCTAATCTAGAAAAAGAATCGATATCTTGTACTTCCGGTGTATCAATTATCATTTCAACGATCAACTTCTCCCATAATGATATCTATACTACCTAGTATCGTCATAATATCAGCCAATTTCATTCTTTTAACTAACCGCGGAAGAATTTGCAAATTGATAAAACCCGGCGGGCGGATTTTCCATCTCCAAGGAAAACCACTCTGATCCCCTATGAGAAAAATTCCCAATTCTCCCTTTGGGGCTTCTACTCTCACATAAAGTTCTTGTTTCGGCAATTCAAATGTAGGAGACGGCTTTTTACTAATAAATCGATATTCAAAATCATTCCATTCCGGATTCCTTTCTCTATCAAAGTATCGTATTTCTAAATTCTCATAGGGTCCCCCTGGAATTCCTTCCAGGGCCTGTTGAATAATTTTTACGGATTCTATCATTTCACCAATTCGGACTAGATAACGAGCCAATGAATCTCCTTCTTTTTGCCACTGTACTTCCCAATCAAATTCGTCGTAACATTCATAATGATCAACTTTACGAAGATCCCATTGTATTCCGGAAGCTCGCAGCATTGGTCCCGATAAACCCCAATTTATTACTTCCTCTCTACCAATAATGCCTACTCCCTCGACTCGTTCTAAAAAAATAGGATTTCGTGTAATAAGTTTTTGATATTCAGCAACTCTTGTTAAAAAATAATCGCAGAAATCCAAACATTTATCTATCCAGCCATGAGGTAGATCGGCCGCTACTCCTCCGATACGAAAATAATTATGCATCATTCTCATACCGGTGGCAGCTTCGAATAGATCATATACTAATTCTCTTTCTCTGAAAATATAGAAAAAGGGAGTTTGTGCACCAATATCCGCCATAAAAGGACCGAGCCATAACAGATGAGAAGCTATACGACTCAACTCCAACATAATTATTCTGATATAGCTGGCTCTTTTAGGTACTTGAATATTTCCCAACTGTTCTGGTCCGTTTACAGTTATTGCTTCTGTGAACATAGTAGCTAAATAATCCCACCGTGTTACATAAGGCAAATATTGTATAATTGTTCGATTTTCCGCAATTTTTTCCATTCCTCGGTGTAAATAACCCAATATTGGTTCACAGTCAATAACATCTTCACCATCTAGAGTAATGATGAGTCGAAGAACACCATGCATTGATGGGTGGTGGGGGCCCATATTGACTATCATGAGGTCTTTTCTTGTAGCCGGTATATTCATAGGTTTTTCCTCGATTCATTCTTTCATGAATTGCTGAAAACGAAAAAAAGTTCATTAAAATTCAAGATCTAATAAATCAAATAATTCAAAATGCCTTTAGAAAAATAAAATTAACGAGTTTTTGACTCCCGAATATCCAACCGATTAATTAATTCTTTATAACATATTCTATTTTTCTTTGACAAATAAGACAGTAATCGTTGGCGTTTTCCCAGAATTTTACGTAAACCTCTCTGAGATAAATAGTCTTTTTTGTGTAATTGTAAATGTGAAGTAAGTCTTCGTATCCTATTGGTGAAACTAACTATTTGAAATTCAACAGATCCTCTGTTTTCGTCTTTTTCTTCTTGTGAAATAACTGAGATGAATGAATTTTTTACCATAAACTGAAATCTTCTCTCCCCCCCTCTTTTTATTTTAAGATATTTTTTATTGATAGATATCTTTATTGATCAGTAATAATAATGCCCCTAATTTTTATTTGGTATATACAAAAATTTGTATTTCGTTATTAATTTCTAATTTTTTTTATTTAATAAAACTTACTCAATCCTATTTTCATTTTAAAATTGGATTTGAAAGGGGATACAAAAGTATGGTTGGTTTCTTCACTCACAAAAGATAAAAGTTTAGACCTAAAATAAGAAAATTTTGTTCATTCTAGATCTAATTGATATGTCATTGAATTAGTATCATGTATCAGAATGGAATGTAAGACAATGTATGCGTGCATCTCTTTGTCGTCATAGACCAGATATGGTATGGGAAATATAGGAAAAATTTACTATTAATGAATTTTCAATCGCGGATACATATGTATCCTTACCATACTGAAACAACTGCCATTATTGGTATTAAACCAATAACGATTCATACAAGCTAAATCTTCTAATCGATAATTGGGCCAAAGAAATAGCTTTAATTTTATAAGTTTTTTTTTATATTTTTTGCTTTTATCCACAACTTGACTGTTTACCTCATTCCCATTACAAAAAGATGCCTTTCTATGTCTATTCTTAGAATTTAAACAAATTAGAATTCGCAATTCTCTACGACGTCTAGGCGATAAAATATTTTCAGGAACAAACAAATCATAATTTTTTTTATATCTATTTCCAGTCATCTTTTGATGTTTTGTAATGACTTCATCAGAATTCTTATCAACATGTTTTTTTTCTCGGTATCTTTGATTTATTTGATGTTTACTTTTATGAACTAATGAAATACCGAGGGTTTGATACATAATAAATTTTCCATCATTTTTTATAGCTAGACGAATTGGTTCAATAATCAAAAATCCCCTTTTAATAAATTCTGTAAGAGTTACATCTTTCTGAATCGTCAAAATATCCAGACTCATTTCGCCCCTTTGAATAGAGGATATAGTAATTTCTCTTGGATTTATCAGTCTAAGCAGGAGACAATATACGTTGATGTTATTGATTATTTTTTTATTTAAAGAATCATCCCATCTCAATTGAAAATACAAATACCTTTTTAGGAAGAAATCAAACTCCGCTTTTGTATTTATCTTGTATTGCTTTTTATTTCTATGTTTTTTCATGTCCGATCCCGTATAATCTTCTTCAACATCTTTTTCTTGGTTTGAAAGAGCTGATTTAAGATCTGCTTGGCCCATGGATTCTTTTTCTCCTTGATTTCGGTTTTCTAATTCAAGAGATTTTTTTTCATTCGACGATATTGATATAAAAGGATCTCTTTTTTTATTTCCAGTGATGCTTTTGTTTTCACTAGCATTTTTTTTTATATTAGAATTAAAAAGTAGTAATTTAATTGGTATAACCCACGGTTTCATTTTATACGTATTATAAAGTCTCACAAATTCTGGCAAGAACCAAAGTTCCAGATTTGATATGGGACGACTTAGTATTTCTTCATTCATTCCCATCCAATCCAAAAGGGGTTTTTGATTGGATAGGTTGATTTTTTGGTCTTGCTGAAGTGTGAGATAAAAAAGACCCTTATTATTGATTTTTTCAATTATTTGATACTTATTAACCCTAGTCTTAGTATATTTATTACTGTTAGTGTCAGTATCAATATTGATCCAGGCCTCAATATCGACCTTCGTTTTAAGACAAAAATAGAGAATTCTCCAATCAAAAAATTTTCTATCCGTATTTTTATCCATATCTCGAATATCATCTTCTACCATATTAAATGATTTTTGTTTATGTGTGTTGTAATTATAAAAAATATCTTGGTTAGTTTTTACTTGTAATGGTGATCCATAAATTGAAGAGTACTTCTTAGTTTCAGAATTTATGGATTTATATGCTAAAAGATCATATCTATATTGTTTTTTAAAATGATCCTTTTGATTCAATAATAAATCCGTTTCCATTTTTGTTTTTTTTTCGTAGTGAATTAATTCATCTTTTTCATATAAATCACACAAATCTTTATATAAATCTTTATTTTGAGCTATACAGTTCAATATATTTCGCCATTTTTGTGGTACTACTCTAGACCATTTAATTTGAGATACATCACATTGATATTCATAATGACTCCTTAACCAATTTGTCCATTGATTCATTCCAGAATTGCGAAGATTCTTAGGTCTTAATTCGGAATGAAATAGTTCTTGTCTTACAACAAAAAAATCCTTTATTTCATTCTTAAGAAAAAGGGGGGTTCCATTATATTGAAATACGGATTTCAATTTCTCTAACTTAATAAGTTGGGTTTGTGATAATTTGTAAAATACATATGCTTGTGAAAAGTAAGATAAGTCAAAAAAAGTCTTTGAATTTTTTTGACTAAGACTAATATTAGTATTAGAAAGTGACTCTTTTATAATCGAAATAAATTTAATTAAACTTTGATTTGTTTTATTAATTCTTTCTTGATTTGCTTCATTACTGTTAATGTTTTTATTAATAATTTTTTTTGTTGATTCAAGAAAAAGTTGTGTATTGATACTAGGAATATTAATCATAGATAGAAAGATATCTATGTATATCTTTTCAATGAAAAATATTATAAAATAATGGGATTTACGGATTAATCGAGCAGTTCTTCTTTTTAATATCTGCCAAATATTTTTTTGTGATTCCAATCTTTTATCATCATAACTTATTTTGTTAGAACTCAAATTTCTATCTGAAGTTATAAATCCCTTTTTCTTGTCTTTTGTAATTTTTTCTATTTGCTTTATGATTGTGTTTATTCTATCAGTCAGATCTTGCATTTTTTTTTCTGTTAATGAATAATTTGTCCAATCCTGAGATCTAATTTGAATGGACGATTCCTGAATCATCCGATTACTGATTATTGAATCTTTTTTAATTTCACTCAATTCATATACTTCTATTTCTCTCAATCCAAATAATATAATTGGGTTTATTTTTGAGAGTTCTTTTATTATTTCTTTTATAAACAGAATGTTTTTAATGATCCATTTTTTTGGTTTTTTTGAGACATTTAGAAACAATTTTGTTTGTTCTTTAAAAATTCCTAGAATTATAAAACATTTCTTTTGCAATTTTTTAATTTTTTTTTTGAGTTCTTTTAAAATCGGTTCAAAAAATGAAAGTTTTTTTCTGGGAGAACCAAAAGGTAGTTCAGCTTCCATTCCAAAAATTGTTAAAAAACAAAAATCATTTTTTTGACCTTGCTTTTTCATTGGATCGTTAGAAGGGGCTCGTAACTTAGATCTGTGCCAAGGTTTAAGACGAAAAGGAAATAGGATCTTGATCTGAATGCCGTCTGTTAACCAGTTTTTTGGAAATTCTTTTTCTGATAATTGAACGCCGTTATAGGTACATTTAACATGCATTTCTCTATTCCAATCCTTTAAGTCCTCATACCATTCCGGAAATTGAAATAATAGTATACGGACGATATTTTTAGCTATTATCAATGAAGGTAATATAATATATTTTCTAAGAATTGATTGGGTTACTAATAAAAAACCTCTCATTACTTGAGCAAGTAAAATACTATCCCAGGCTTCCGCTATTTGTATACGCACTTTCTCCTTTCTTTTGTCTTCTTCTTTTTTGTCCTCCTCTTTTTTTTTCGCGCTTTCTTTTGTCTTTTTCT